ACAGGATTTGAACCCGTGACATTTTGTACCCAAAACAAACGCGCTACCAAGCTGCGCTACATCCCTTTTCCAAATTTTTGTACAGTATCATTGTACAAAATCCGTGTATTGTTTTCCACATCGTGATTTTCTCTTCTATCTATATACAATTTTCTTGTCATTTCTGATTTTTGGTTTCATATAATAAAAGAATTATATATATCTGAAACCTAACGTAAAAAAAAATACAAATGATCTTGAACTACAGCATCTGACCATATATGTATTACAATAAAGAAGGAGGATTTTCAATGCGAGATATAAAAACATATCTCTCCACGGCCCCTGTGCTAACTACTCTCTGGTTTGGGTCTTTAGCAGGGTTATTGATAGAAATTAATCGTTTATTCCCAGATGCTTTGTCATTCCCTTTTTTTTAATTCTAGTTATTGATATGTGAAAAATAAAGAAAATTCGGGATACAATTATACGTGATGTGACTAAAACCCCGTCCACCCCCTTTTCATTCAGTTCTTTAGGATAGGAAGGAAAGAGAAAGTGTATTGAACCTCAGTAAAAATCCTGTGGATCTAAGATCCTATTTTGGAGAACATAAATGGAAAGGGGAGTAGCAGGCTGCGCGAAATCCATCATAGCATAGAAAGAGGATCCTTAAATGCTGGGATTAGCATAGGAATAATTGATAGTTAGAAAAAAATTGTATTACTTACATTATTACTATTATTCTATTCATATTAATTTGAATTACAACGAAATCTTTAGAAATGGAATTTCTAGTTAGTAACTTCTATTGATTTTTTTTGTTATTTTCGTATTCTTCGGTTCGGATCGAAAATAGAAGAGTTAAGTCGATTCAAAATGTAAAGGAGGGTTATGGCCAAGGGTAAAGATGTCCGAGTTATAGTTATTTTGGAATGTACCAATTGTGCCCAAAATGGTGTCAATAAAGAATCGCCGGGCATTTCTAGATATATTACTCAAAAGAATCGACACAATACACCTAGTCGATTAGACTTGGGAAAATTTTGTCGCTATTGTCACAAGCATACGATTCACGGGGAAATAAAGAAATAGATCGAGCGGAACGTGTGTTTGATCTTTCCAATCCAAGGGGCAGGAAGCAGGAAAGGGAGGAACTTCACATATATATAATATACAAATCAAACCTTATTTTGGTCGGATCTGAAATGAATCAAAAAATATAATTTTAGAGAAAAGGAAAAACCCATGGATAAATCCAAGCAACCCTTTCGAAAATCTAAGCGATCTTCTCGTAGGCGTTATCCCCCAATTGAATCGGGGGATCAAATTGATTATAGAAACATGAGTTTAATTAGTCGATTTATTAGTGAACAAGGAAAAATATTATCTAGACGGGTGAATAAATTGACCTTGAAACAACAACGATTAATTACTATTGCTATAAAACAAGCTCGTATTTTATCTTTGTTACCCTTTCTTAATAATGAGAAACAATTTGAGAGGGCCGGGTCGACCCCTAGAACTACTGGTCCTAGAACCAGAAATAAATAGACATACTTCTGAATTTACTCAAAACTCCAATCGGAACTCAAGCTCGGATTTCTTTTTTGTTTGAAAAAGTCTAGAACCCAGGGTTTCTTGTTGTGTTATAAGAAACAACAAATAGGGGAAGAAGAAATCTTTTTTTTATTGAAAGATGTTCGTCCATTCCTACTACTTAATCTTAATTTATTCTATCTTCCCGGAGAAGGGACTCCGGGAATTCTTTTTCAATCATTTCTATATATTAATATTATTTTAGAATCTCCTTTATTTGAAAATCTTATTGGAAATCATGTAAAGACAATTCTTATTTGATATAGCTATTTGTGCAAGTATTTTACGATTAAGAAGCAATTGCTTCTTGTACATATTGTGTATTAATTGACTATAACTATAGAATACCCCCCTTTCGCGAGTTACTCCATTTATCCGAGTGATCCACAAACGACGAAAATCCCTTTTTTGTCTTCCCCTATCTCGATGAGAGGAAACCAAAGCTCTCATTTTCTGTTGAGTAGCCGTTCGAGTAAGTCTTGAATGAGCCCCTATAAAGGTTGATGCAAATAAACGAATTTTTGTTCGACGTCTCCGAGCTATATATCCTCGTTTAACTCTGGTCATTGAATCAAATTAAACTTTAATGAATAACTAATTGATTTTTCTTCTTTCAGTCATCCTTTTATTCCCCGGTTGCTTAATAACAAAACGGATTATCCCAATATATAAAATATAAATTCCAATGGCTTTTGCTACTATGACCTTCCCAACCACGATTTTTTATTCCTTCCAGACATTTTACTTGAAAATAAGAAATTTTATAGATACTAAAAAAATCCAAATAGCGGGTTCCGTCGTTTCTATGGTTACTTCGTAAACGGTGAGGTCCTCTCTATACACCGGAGCCTCCTCTTTCATTTAATCAAATGTTATTGTGAACTTGTATAGTTCGCAATCTTTGGCTCTACCCATCAATTATACGATAATAGATAGCTCTTTTCACAAAAAGGGCTATCTATACAGTGACGGCATTTAATTCTAAAAGTTGGCTAGGTAGCTGACCTTGTTAGTCCGTTCTTTCAAGAATAAGAACATGATTTTTTGCTTCTTATAGTACTATTTCCTCCGCTTAATGGATAACTATTTGCTACCAATGGGGAATTTCTTCTCATCTCAAATGGAGGTGATTGGATTTGCACCAATGGAAACCATAAATTCCATACACAAACAATATAGGTATATGATAGATCGATAGATCCTCATTTTTAGGTAATAAATACCCTTCTTCCACTCTATCTATCCTATGTTACCGGCAATTGGTACTGGAAAAATTGTTTCATTTATTCGAACTCATGATCTAAACGAGTCGCACATACACCCTAGTACATGTTCCTCGACGCTGAGGACATCCTCGAAGAGCGGGGGATTTCGTGACATTTCTTATTGGCTGTCTTGTGTTTCTAATAAGTTGTTTAATAGTTGGCATGTCGTATATATGGATAGAATAGTTTGGTTTAGATCGATCTTAACCTGATGATTATGATTATGAATTATTTCGATTCAATATAAAATCGCGGAAAATTCGAATTATGGTTTGAATTTGAAATGGAATCATGGATTGAATTTACACGGAATTCCCGGTATTTTCATTTTCGACCGCTACAAGATCAACAATGCCATGAGCTTGGGCTTCTGTTGCTGACATAAAAACATCTCTTTCCATGTCTTCGGATATAACCCATAAAGGGTTGCCCGTTCTTTGTACATAAACCTTTGTAAGGGTTTCGCGAAGTTTCAATAGTTCTTCCGCTTCCAGGATAAATTCCCCCGCTTGTGCCTCATAAAAAGAACTCGCGGGTTGGTGAATCATAACCCTGATAATATTGATATAACATTATGCATGAACGATTCTTCTATCTCGAACGATTGGGGTCAAGTAAGGGATAAAAAAAAACAAGAAGAAAAAAAAAAATAGAATTGAACAACCGTACAGGCATCTTTTACTCATTGCATACGGCTCCGCAATGGAATTTACTTTTTCCTCCCTTCTATTCTATCGAAGAAAGAAATAGGATCCCTAGATCAAAATCGTTGAATGATCCATTTACCACCCTTCCTTTCGTATCATAGGAAGAAAAAAATACTATGATGGTTCTGTTGCTTTCTATATTTATCTCATCTGTGATTTAGCAATCCCAAAGTTTCTTTTTGACTTTCAAAATAAGTAAAAATGATCCTTTTTTCCCATTTTCGTACTCTTTCTTTTTCTTTCATAACATAAATATCAGTAAAGAGACTTCTGGTGTGGAAGAAAATGGTTTGTGACGCTGAAATGTACTCCCGACACATAAGATAAAATCGGAAATAACCCTTGTTTCATACTACTATCTCGATACAAAATCTCATGTTAAGAAAAACAATAATGGATTGTTCATATCGAACTCGAAGTGCCATGCTATTATTACTTATTATTCATATTCGATATGGCGAAGGCATAGTCTTCTTCTTTTTTTTTCAAATAAATATTCATTGGCGCCAAGCGTGGGGGAATGCTATACGTTTGGTAATTTCTCCTCCGACCAGAAGGAAAGATCCCATTGAAGCGGCTAATCCCATGCATATTGTATGTACATTGGGTGACACAAATTGCATAGTATCATAGATGGCTATTCCTGGTATTACCCATCCGCCGGGAGAGTTTAGAAACAAATAAAGATCCTTAGTATCATCTTCTATACTAAGATATACCATGAGACCAACAAGTTGATTCGAGATCTCGCTATCAACCTCTTGCCCTAAAAAAAGTAATCTTTCTCGATGAAGTCGGTTGATTAGGACAAAATTGTATCCCTTAGGAACCGTACGTGCACCTTTGGATGCATACGGTTCAAAAATTGCGAAAAAAGAATCAATGTGTCTATTCCTATCTCTTTTTTTGTAACAGATTTCCGTTTTTCTAAAAAGGGGGGTTTTCCTCCATTTTTCAAAAAACATGAGTTTTTGCCCCTTCCCTAAAAAAAACCTAAAAAAGAAGTTACTGATTGAATTAACCTTTCATTGATGTATTGTTTCGTCGAGATGAAAATCACGATGTCATTTTCTTGTTCCCGAATGGGCTCTTTCAATTCTTTTAGGTTTATGTTCTACTCCGGGAAAGATCTGTCCGAATTCTATTTGCACATATAGGGCAAATGATCTCAGTACCACTTCTTTTTGCTACGACTTTTTTTCAATTCGTTTCATGCCTTCCCCCAAACTAAACTATTTGATGTATTCATCATACTGGTTAGCACGGCAGTTTCAGATCACCCCTCCCTATAATAAGTATAAGAGTTGTCTATAATACAAGTGGTAATCGTGCATATATTACCATTGTCGATTTGGTATTTTCTGAACGGAGCCTGGATACTTTATTTTATTAGTCCAAGTCAACCATAAATTCTTCTAATTGATAATATTTATCCTCAATATAAATTGATCTAATTTCACTTCACGCTCCGAATGATTAATGGTTCAATCAATATTTACAATATTTCTTGGGCGAAACAGAGGATATCTCGATCGGGTGAGAAAACGGGTAAATCCCGTATAACCCAATATGTCTGACAAGTCGCACTATACGTCAATCCAAACTGCATCTTCCTCTCCAGGACTCCGAAAAGGTACTTTTGGAACACCAATGGGCATTAAATTTAAGAAAAAAATTAAGTACTATACTTCACTTTAATATGGAAACGTAAGAATGGGTTTATTGTCTTCATCATTTTTTTCTGTTTATTATATTTTATACATAGATTGAAGGTTTATATAGGAAGACAAAATAAATAAAAATTTGAACGAATGGGTCCGTCGATCGTTCGAATAATGAATAAGTATCTATGCATTCCTTCCCCTAAAAAGGGACCAATCCAACCATTGCGTATTGGTACTTATCGAGTATAGAATAGATCTGCTTCTCTTTGTTCTTACGAACAGAATTCTTCCGTTATTGTCAACGGAACGGAAGAAATAGTAACCCTTTCTTATACAGAATCCACTGAAAAGGTTAGGTACATAGTATAAGTTTCAATGCGATAAAGTTACATAGTATCTATTTTTCTTTGCTAAAGGGGTATTTCCATGGGTTTGCCTTGGTATCGTGTTCATACTGTCGTATTGAATGATCCCGGTCGATTGCTTTCTGTCCATATAATGCATACAGCTCTAGTTTCTGGTTGGGCGGGTTCGATGGCTCTATACGAATTAGCGGTTTTTGATCCCTCTGACCCTGTTCTTGATCCAATGTGGAGACAAGGTATGTTCGTTATACCTTTCATGACTCGTTTAGGAATAACGAATTCGTGGGGTGGTTGGAGTATTTCAGGAGGAACTATAACGAATCCAGGTATTTGGAGTTATGAAGGCGTGGCAGGGGCACATATTGTGTTTTCTGGCTTGTGTTTCTTGGCAGCCATCTGGCATTGGGTGTATTGGGACCTAGAAATATTCTGTGATGAACGTACAGGAAAACCTTCTTTGGATTTACCCAAGATCTTTGGAATTCATTTATTTCTCTCAGGAGTAGCTTGCTTTGGCTTTGGCGCATTTCATGTAACAGGTTTATATGGTCCTGGAATATGGGTATCCGATCCTTATGGACTAACTGGAAAAGTACAATCTGTAAATCCGGCGTGGGGCGCAGAAGGTTTTGATCCTTTTGTTCCGGGAGGAATAGCCTCTCATCATATTGCAGCGGGCACATTGGGCATATTAGCGGGCCTATTTCATCTTAGTGTCCGCCCGCCTCAACGTCTATACAAAGGATTACGTATGGGCAATATTGAAACTGTACTTTCTAGTAGTATCGCTGCTGTTTTTTTTGCAGCTTTCGTTGTTGCTGGAACTATGTGGTATGGTTCAGCAACTACCCCAATCGAGTTATTTGGTCCTACTCGTTATCAGTGGGATCAGGGATACTTCCAACAAGAAATATATCGAAGAGTTGGCGCTGGACTATCCGAAAATCTGAGTTTATCGGAAGCTTGGTCTAAAATTCCTGAAAAATTAGCTTTTTATGATTACATTGGTAATAATCCGGCAAAGGGGGGATTATTCCGAGCGGGATCGATGGACAGCGGAGATGGAATAGCTGTTGGGTGGTTAGGTCACCCTGTCTTTAGAGATAAAGAAGGGCGCGAGCTCTTTGTACGCCGTATGCCTACTTTTTTTGAAACATTCCCGGTAGTTTTGGTAGATGGAGACGGAATTGTGAGGGCCGATGTTCCTTTTAGAAGGGCGGAATCAAAGTATAGTGTTGAACAAGTAGGTGTAACCGTCGAGTTCTATGGTGGTGAACTCAACGGAGTCAGTTATAGTGATCCTGCTACTGTGAAAAAATATGCTAGACGTTCCCAATTAGGTGAAATTTTTGAATTAGACCGGGCTACTTTGAAATCTGATGGTGTTTTTCGTAGCAGTCCAAGGGGTTGGTTCACTTTTGGGCATGCTACCTTTGCTTTGCTCTTCTTTTTCGGACACATTTGGCACGGTGCTAGAACCCTGTTCAGAGATGTTTTTGCTGGTATTGATCCAGATTTGGATGCTCAAGTGGAATTTGGAGCATTCCAAAAACTTGGAGATCCAACTACAAGGAGACAGGTAGTCTGATACAAGATTGCTACGGTATCTTTCGCCTCTATTTTTTTTTTATAGGGTACCTAAGAAATCTTGACTTGAATTACCCACTCTTCTTTTATTTTTTCCCTTTTTTATATGGTAAATGATCCAAAATGAATAGGTGTGGAAGCTATAATTGTAAACCACGATCGAATCTATGGAAGCATTGGTTTATACATTCCTTTTAGTCTCGACTTTAGGGATAATTTTTTTCGCTATCTTTTTTCGAGAACCGCCCAAAGTTCCTACTAAAAAAACGAAATGATTTTTCATTATCTCAACTGAAGTTGAAGTAATGAGCCGACTATATTATATTGGTCGGCTCATTACTTCAACTAGTCTAGTCCCCGTGTTCTTCGAATGGATCTCTTAATTGTTGAGAGGGTTGCCCAAAAGCGGTATATAAGGCGTACCCGGTAAAGCTTACAAGTAAACCAGATATGGAGATGGCGACTAGGGTTGCTGTTTCCATTTTGAGATAATTTCAAGATTACAATGGATCTACGATAAGATCGTTTATTTACAACTACAACGGAATGGTATACAAAGTCAACAGATCTCAACCAATGATTAAATAGGATTTATGGCGACACAAACCGTTGAAGGTAGTTCTAGATCTAGGCCAAGACAAACTAACGTAGGGAGTTTATTGAAACCATTGAATTCGGAATATGGTAAAGTAGCTCCGGGCTGGGGAACCACACCACTTATGGGAATAGCAATGGCTCTATTTGCGATATTCCTATCTATTATTTTGGAAATTTATAATTCTTCCGTTTTACTGGATGGAATTTCAATGAGTTAGGTTCATAAAAACAAGGACTTCCTTGTTTTTCGATCAAAATAACAAATTTACTTAAGACTCAGATTTATAGACCATTCTGGTAGTTCGACTGTGGAATTTCTTTGTTTCGGTATTTCCGGAATATGAGTGTGTGACTTGTTATAATTGATCCTATTGATAATACAGAGAAAGAGCCTGTCGTCTCTATCAAGATGATTCTACCTCGTCAGATATTGATTCTAGTATCTGGAGCACGGAATATATAGAATAGATCAAGAAAAGAAATATTTGAACTATGATTCATACCTACTATTCAGACCTCGTGACCGGACTCAAAAAAAAAATGTCAGATAAGTGTTTTATAAAACAAACGATTTTTCTTTCTTCAGACTTCTTTTGTCCGAAGGACAAAGATTTTGTTGAATCATTACATTTACTCATTGAATAAGTGATCATCAAATGGTTTTTACTCAGAGAACCTTTGAGTTTAGCTTGGGGTGAAATCATCGCGGTTCTAGTATGAATCTGAGGTTTTAATTGATTCATAGGGTCTCAACAAGGGAATTCCTATCAATAGTAAAACAAGAGTCAATCTGCATTACGTACAAAAAAATAGGGAAGAGAACATTCAAGAGGCCTGTAACGATCAACATAAAGACGGATAAGCCGACTTGATATTTTTTGGCATTATCATCACAAAGAAAGAAGAGATTCCGTCTTTTTGTTACTTACTATCTTCGGGACAAATCGAATCAAATCAAGCGAATAAGAAGTTTTGTGCTTTCTATATTCGTTGAAACTAGTATTTGTGTGTTTCTGTTTGAGCCGTACGAGATGAAATTCTCATATACGGTTCTCAGAGGGGGAGTCTTCTTGGATTACCTATCTCAATAAAGTATATGATTGGTTCGAGGAACGTCTCGAGATTCAAGCGATTGCAGACGATATAACTAGTAAGTATGTTCCTCCTCATGTCAACATATTTTATTGTCTAGGGGGGATCACACTTACTTGTTTTTTAGTACAAGTAGCTACGGGTTTTGCTATGACTTTTTACTATCGTCCAACCGTTACAGAGGCTTTTTCCTCTGTTCAATACATAATGACTGAAGCCAATTTTGGTTGGTTAATCCGATCAGTTCATCGATGGTCAGCAAGTATGATGGTTCTAATGATGATTCTGCACGTATTTCGTGTGTATCTTACAGGGGGATTTAAAAAACCCCGCGAATTAACTTGGGTTACGGGTGTAGTTTTGGGTGTATTGACTGCATCTTTTGGTGTAACTGGTTATTCCTTACCTCGGGACCAAATTGGTTATTGGGCAGTCAAAATCGTGACAGGTGTACCTGACGCCATTCCTGTAATAGGATCGCCTTTGGTAGAGTTATTGCGTGGAAGTGCTAGTGTCGGCCAATCCACTTTGACTCGTTTTTATAGTTTACACACTTTTGTATTGCCTCTTCTTACTGCCGTATTTATGTTAATGCACTTCCCAATGATACGTAAGCAAGGTATTTCGGGTCCTTTATAGAGAAGACAGATCATAGATATTTGTCATTTCTCATATACATATATCATATTGGGGAAGGAAGAATAGTATTTCATTGCTACAAATATGGATTATTGAAGAAAAAAAAAGATAAGACATATTATTTGGATACTTCTCTTCAACTCCGAAGTATTGTATTTTTTATTTAATACGAATAGTTGAAGTGGATTCTCCGGAGAGAGGGTGGATTATGGGAGTGTGCGACTTGAACTATTGATTGGCCCGTGTCGATACGATATATGATTTTATCCGCCACGTTGGAATTCATAACCAAACGTGTCTCCGCATCCAACCACCACGTAATTCCCCCTATGTAGCATAGGATAGGCTGGTTCGCTTGAGGAGAATCTTTTCTATGATCATACCTTAATTTATGTCATGCATGAACAGGCTTCGTAAGATCCCGTACAATAAAATAAGTGATGTGGAATGATTCCATGTTCTATCTATTCCACTTACTTATTTATTTATAGTATGGAAATGCATTC